AATATATAGGAAAAATGTACCATCACCGAATTTTGAATCGTGGATACATATAGATCCTTAACATACTGAAACGGCTGCCATTATTGGTATCAAACCAATAGCGATTCATACAAGCTAAATCTTCTAATCGAAAATTAGGCCAAAGAAAGAACTTGAGTTTAATTAATTCATTTTTATCTCTATCAAGGTGTTTACTTTCATCCAAAAATTGACCCCAGCTTTTTATGTTGTTCTCCTTGCAAAATACTGGATTTCTATCCTCACCATTCCTATTCTTGAAATTGAAATTTAAAGAATTGAGAATTCTCAATTCTCTACGCCGTCTAGACGATAAAATCATTTCAGGAACAAGCAAATCAAAATGATCCTTATCAACATCTTTTTGTTTTCCGTATCTTTGATTAGTTTGTTGCTTACTCTTATGAACTAATGAAATACCTATGGCTTGATACATAAGAAATTCTTCCAGATCTTTTATAGACGAAGTTAATAGGGGTTGGAACTTCATCAAACCAAATTCCGCCCAGCTAAACAGAGTAGACTCCTTCGAATAATGACTGACAATTCTGTCTAGCGGCAGATCTCCCATTTTCAAATAGGCTAAAAGCCTTCGTTTACTTTGTAAACGCCCTTTTGTGTTACCCACCATCTGCATTAAGCTCAGCCGCTCGAGCATATCCTCCTCAACTAGCCGCTCGGTGTGGATGCTAAAACCCAAATACTTCGCTTGAAGGTCAACGAAATCTACTAGCCTCGGCGAGTCACTCCGGTATTGTGTTTTTTTTTTACTGAACCCTTTTTCATAATCTTCTCTAATAACTTCTTGGATGTCTTCGATGTCGATGTCTTCGATGTTTTGACTAACATTTGCTTTTCCTTTAGTTGCTTTTCCTTGACTAACATTTGCTTTTCCTTTAGTTGCTTTTCCTTTAGTTGCTTTTCCTTGACTAACATTTGCTTTTCCTTTAGTTGCTTTTCCTTGACTAACATTTGCTTTTCCTTGACTAACGTTTGCTTTTCCTTGACTAACTTCTTCTTCTTCTTCTTCTTCTTCTTCTTCTTCTTTTCCTGTGAAATTTAAAAGAAGTAACTTCATAGGTCTAAGCCACGGGTTCATTTGATATGTCCTCTTACGTAGCAGAAATTCTGGGAAGAACCAATCTTCCTGATTTGAATCTTCCTCATTCGAATTCGCTCTGGGTGCCTTTAAGATTTCTTCATTCATTCCCATCCAATTAAAAAAGCTTTTTTTGTCTTCTTTGATTTCTGGATCTTCTTTGATTTCTGGATCTTCTTTGAGTTCTGGATCCTTTTCGATTTCTGGATCCAAGAGCATTTTTGGAACGATATCATAAATAAGACCTCTATTCTCATTCTCAATTATTTCAGAATTCTCATTCTCAATTATTTCAGAATTCTCATTCTCAATTATTTCAGAATTCTCATTCTCAATTATTTGAGAATTCTGAGTCTCAATTATTTGAGAATTCTTAGTCTCAATCTTAGTATTTGTATTATGGTTAGGGTCGATCTTTTTCCCAGCCTCCAAATTGACTAGATATTTTTCGAAAAACTTCCAATCAAAGTCCATATATTTTCTTTCAGGTTTTTTCTTTCGCATTTTTTTCAGAGACATATAAACCTTGTCTAGATAATTGTCTAGATAATTCTTGTCTAGATAAACCTCGTCTAGATAATCCTTGTAATAATCCTTTTCTAGATAAAGCTGGTCTAGAGAATCCTTGAAATAAACCTTGTCTAGAAAACTCTTGTCTAGATAATCCTTGTGATAATCCTTGTCTACATAAGTATTGTCTAGATAATTGTGTAGATAAGTATTGTCTCGATAAAGCTTGTCTAGAAAATTCTTGTCTAGTATACAATCCTTGAAATAAGTCTTGAAAACAATCTCCTCTGGTATATCAAATAAGTCGATCTCTTGGCTCTTATTTACTTGTAATGGCAATTTTGAAATAGAGGAGTCCTTCTTAGTTTCAGAAGAAATGTATTTATATGCTAAAAGATCATATTTATAGTTTTTCTGAAACTTAGTTTTTTGATTTCTTACTAATGAATATACTTCAGAATCATCTTGTTTTTTGGAATGAAGTAATGGGTCTTTTTCATATGAATCTCCTTTATTTAAATCGTTATTTTGAGGCGTATGGCGTCGGTTGACTTTATTTCGCCAGGTTTGTGCGCCTACTCGCTCCCAATGAACCTTAGATAAATTGTATTGAGACTGACCTCTTAACCAGTTTTTCCATGGATTCGTTCCAAAATTTCGAAGTTTCTTATGCTTTAATTCGGAATGAAATATTCCCTGTCTTTCAAAAGAATCCTTTATTGCAGTCTTAAGAAAAAAAGACGTTCCGCGATATTGAAGAACAGATCTTAACTTATCACTAACTAGGGTTTGTGATAATTTGTAAAATACATATGCTTGTGACAGGGAAGATAAATTTGGCAAGGAAGCAAATTTCGGAACAATCTGTGACTTCCGCTTATTTATATTTTTTATAGTCGAACTAAAGGTAATTCTTTTTTGATTTGTTTCAGTATTGGAAATGTCTTTCTCAAAAAATTTTTTTGCTAAATTGATTCTAGGAATCTTAATGATACATAGAAAGATATCTAGGTATATTTTGTATATTTTTTCAATGAAAATTTTTTGAAAATAATTCCATTTACTTATTAATCGAACATTTCTTCTTTTTACAATTTTCCAAATATTTTTTGGTGATTCTACATTATTATTTTGCTTTTTTTTGTTAGGACGATTATTTAGTCCTGGAGTTACTTTTTTTTTTTCTTTTGTAATTCTTTCTATTTGATTTTTGATTGTGCTTGTTCTATTAATCAGATTTTGTATTTTTTCTTCTGAATTTGTAGAAGCTGTAGATCGAATTTGACTAAATGATTCATGAATTATCTCATTGCTGATTATAGAATCTTTTTCTTTTTGAGTTTCACTCGATTCATCTACTCCTATCCCTTTCAATCTTGTATTTTTTTTTATTATTTTCAAAATTGTGCTTTTTAGAACTAGAACCCTTTCTTTAAGCCGTTTTATGCTTTCTTTAAGCCGTTTTATGCTTTCTTTTGTGTTTCCTAGAACTCTAACAAAATTTTGCTTTATTTTTTGGTTGAAAACGCTTCTTATAAGTCGAAAGGCGCTCCCTTCCAATTTTTCTGCTGCTAATCTTTGACTTTTTTTGCCTAGTTCTTTAAAAATGGGCCCCCAAAAAATGGAAAAGGAACGGTTGGGTCGGGCACCACCCCAAGGATAGTCAGCTAGTCCCCAGAAAGACCTTATAAAAGCATAATCGTTGGTTATCCTTTGTCTATCATCCGCTGTGTGCCAAGGTTTCAACTCTAAAGGCCATAAAACTTTGACCTGAAGACCGTATTCCCACCACTCCTCCGGAAAGTTGCTGATGGATATGACGCCTATAGCAAAACCGTCATCGTTGCATAAAAGATGAGTCTCGTTTTCCCAGTCCTTTCTATCCTCAGCCCACTCGGGCTGCTGCAAAAATAAGATACGACCAATATTTTTAGCTATTATCGCTAAAGGCAATGCAATATATCTTCTAAAATAGGAGTTCAAAATTAATACGATACCTCTTACTCCTAGCCCATAATAAAGCTCATTCCATGCATCTATTCCATCCATCCGGAACAGCTCTTCTTCGGGGTCTAGTTCGATTTTCTCTTTTTTGATTCTTTTCCATTTTTTCCGTTCTTTCAATGCTTTGCTTTTTTTTTCGTCTATCTTCCTTTTTGTCTTCCTTTTTGTCTTCCTTTTTGTCTTCCTTTTTGTCTTCCTTTTTGTCTTCCTTTTTGTTTTTGTCTGTTCTTTCTTAGGTCCCTTAAGAGTGAAAAGGTCCCCTTTTTTGATTCCAAACCTATGCATCAAATTTTGCATTTTCAAAACAAGGGGTTTCACTACCCTAAAAGAACTAGACAGTGTACTTTTTAAGAAGCCCAAAAAAAGAGGGGAATGCGGAAACATTTCAATCTGTCTTACAACAACTCCGTTTTTACGCCTTAGGACGCTCGCAACACCTTTGATGTCATCCTGATGCCAAAATTGGTCGCGCACCGCTCTCAAGGAGGTCCTCCACACGTCCTTATTCTCGGTTTTCCACTCGATATTGGTGATGAGGCTGCCAACGTGAACATGAGCAAGGCTTTTCTCAAAGTCAATACTATAAGGGTCTCCCCCACTCTTGATCAAATCCTTCTTAACCTTCTCATTAATCTCTTTAGCAATCTCCGGATCAATCTTATTACTATCTTTAGAAAGACTTTTGATAAGTAAATTTTGAGTATCCTGATTCAAAATAATTTCATATTTGTGTTGTGCTGATATAATATCAAAGCACTCATCATCTCCCCGCTTGGTCACAAAGGGTTCGCCCAGGTCGTATGCGACCTCGCGGAGTAATACGTATGACCAGCGAGGGATGCGTTGACCGATGTGCACTCGTCCCACACTTTCTCCCACTTTATAAGTCCTTAGTTGCTTTAGCTTTTTTAGTTTTCGCTGGTTCCAATCAATGCTTCCCCCCCCTTTTTCCCAAGGCTTAGAAAAAAATTTTGCCAAAGGATTATAATATAATTTTCCCTCTGCTCTTAGTTTTAGTGTTTTACTTTTTAGTATCGCGAACATTCTCTCTTCAAATTTTGGGGACTCGAAAATGAAACCTGGCAAAAGGGTCTCATGAATTTGATTTAGAGCAAGGATTTGCTTAAGTTGAGATTCTGTAGGTTCATCGTCGATTCTTTCACGAGATTTTGTAGTTCCATTTTTTTTTCTTCCACGAGATTGCATTGCATTCTGGACTTTTTCACGAGATTGCATTGCATTCTTTTTTCTTCCACGAGATTGCATTGCATTCTGGACTTTTTCACGAGATTGCATTTCATTCTTTTTTCTTCCACGAGATTTACGAGATTTAATTACATTGTAGACTTTTTCACGAAATTCACCCAATTGAAGAAGTGCCCTTTCTTCGCTTAGACGTGCTTCTTCGCGTCGACGTGCTTCTTCGCGTAGACGTGCTTCTTCGCGTAGACGTGCCTCTTCTTCCCTTTTCTCCTGTTCTTTGCTTTTCGGTGCCTTTTCTTCGTTTTTCTCCTTTTCTTCGCTTTTCTCCTTTTCTTCGCTTTTCTCCTTTTCTTCGCTTTTCTCCTTTTCTTCGCTTTTCTCCTTTTCTTCGCTTTTCTCCTTTTCTTCGCTTTTCTCCTTTTCTTCGCTTTTCTCCTTTTCTTCGGGATCCTCGATTACTTTTCTAAACTTTTTGATTCTTCCACGAGAGGGCCCATTCAACAAAGGATCATACCTTTTTGGTAGGCAGAGGCAGGTTTCGTTCATTTTCTCAATACAAACCCGAGTCCTTTTGTCGAGTATATCTAGAAAAAGAAATCCCGTGTCTAGAGCCTCAATTCTCTTTATAAACTCGTTATTTAAGTTGTTTTGTCTTTGTTTGTTCTTATAAAGCCAATCTTTGTCTAGTTTATCAAAGGAGAGTCTTTCTACTGTGGACGAAGATATCATCCCTTTCGTCAGTTCCTTAAAACTAGAAAAACTAGGAGGATCTGTAAAAGATATTCTTTTTTTTCCATCACTTCGGCATGTATCAAAAAAATATTGTGAAGCTTCCTTTCTTACAGCCCCAAAAAAGTGTTGATTGCTTATGTATCGTACTGGACGAGTCCATTGAAACTGAAAAAAATCGGACGCTAAAATGCCTTCCACCACTATGGGTGCTTTTTGATCTTTTTCTTCATCCAGATCCGCTCCCCAACGCGTGGGAGGAATTTCTTCTTTGAATAGCACTTTTTTTCGTGCAATCTCCTCTTTCTTTTCCTCTTTCTTTTCCTCTTCCTTTTCCTCTTCCTCGTCCTCCCAGTAAGTGTCAGCTTCTCGGCCTTGTCTGGCTAACCAATTTGGTTGCAGTTGTGGGGCTTGGACGCTTGTCAGTGGATGTGGAAAAATGAATAAAGGTATTCTGCCTAAATAGTAGGCACAGGTAACAAATAAGAAAATATTCACGAACCGACCCGTGTTTCTCCTCAAGTTTATTAACAGCAAGTACTGAATTTCTGACACAACCCACTGAAAGGTTCGCATAAGGAATTCAAATTCTTCCCCAAGGGACCTAACAAGGTACTGATAAATCTTCTTTTTGTATTTATTCCATTCTGACTTAATGTACTTATTCAATTCTGACACACGGTACTGAAAGTGTGAAAAACGGACCTGAAATTTTGCCCCAAGGTACTTATAAATGTACTTATCCAATGCTGACACAAGTTCCTTCTTAGATCTACTCAAAAGATAGATCCGTATCCAGTCGAATAATCTTTTCGTGAATAAAAGGAAACAAATGTGACCAATTAACCAACCAACAAAACTACTTGTTACAAATAACATCTTGTTGTTGCATCGAAACATATAAACGTTGACTAATCTGGCTAACGTTGAATTTGGTAAAAGGATCTGGTTGGCTAATTGAAAAATGAAAGTATTCAGGAAAATGAGGAAATTGCTTCTGGTACTGGTAGTGATAGTATAGTCCCAATTGTCGGCTGCGAAATAAAGCAAAAGATACGGTAGAAATAGTACAGCTAGTATATGAGGTGTCCACAATAGTAGATGCAGAGGCCTATTATAGATCGACATGAACCTCACGAGCTGGCCCATAATCAAACCAGTTATTGCTGCTGCCTTCTGCTCGGGTTCTTCAACGAAAAGGAAGAGATAAGCGGGCCTTATGGAGAATGTAGTTAGAAATCCATAATAGAGTCCGACCCCAACGACCGAATTGGTTATCTTCATACACAAGCTTACGAACGATTGAAATAGCATGATCACCACCTCCTTGGTTTTATTTTTTTTTCTATTGTCTATTGCAATAGACAATAAAATTTGTATCTATTTTTGTTTATATATTGAATTATATATATGTCATTTTTGTTTATATATTGAATTATATATATGTCATTTTTTTTATATTTTATATATATATGTGATTATTTTTCGTTTTTATAGAAATTATTTCTTTATATAAATTATTGAAACGACCGAATTGATTATCTTGAGGCATAAAGGTACTAAAGATTACAAAATCATGATAACCCTCCAGTTTTTCTTTTTTGTTTTCTATTGCTATAGAATTTGTATAGTTCTTATTTCGTTCTTAGGATGATGATTTTGAAACTTTCCATATATAGAAAAGAAATAGAAAAAGATAGACTAGAAAGGACATCTATTATGTCAATGACACCAAAAGGATATTAAATAAATGGAATTGGGATAAGGATGGAATATAATGAAATAGAGCCACTTTGAGGTTCCCTATGAAATGAGGCATGGAAGGGAGCCACTACGAAGAAGTTCGGGGAGTTACGAAGGAAGCTTCGAGCTCATATTGGTCATGGGTTGAGAACGGGAATTGACCTCTATGAGATTGAATCTACCGTTGTTCCTCA